CTTTAGGAGTTAAACTTCCATTTGTCCATATTTCGAGAAATAGTATCTCTTTGTTACCATTTTCATAAGAATGAATACTATGATTCGCATTTCGAACAGGCATGAATACAGGATCTATAGGATAACTTCCATCTTGAAAGGTATTTGGCGCTTTTATAAGATATCCGCGATTCTTCTCTATTTGTAATCCAATAACCAACTCAATGGGTTCCGTCAAACTAGCTATATGCTGTGTATTATCGACGATTTCTACAGAAGGCGGTAATATTATATCTTGAGCAGTTACATATCCAGGGCCCCTGACACAAATAGACGCCTCACAAGTTCCATAGAGATTACTTCTCAATACGATTTCTTTCAAATTCATTAAAATTTCATGTACTGATTCTTGAATACCCATTATCGTAGAATATTCGTGTGATATTTTCTCAGATTTTGCGCGTGTGATACATGTTCCTTCGATTTCTCCAAGCAAAGCTCTTCGCATCGCAATGCCTATTGTGTCTGCTTGACCTTTCATAAGCGGAGACAGAATAAAGCGCCCATAAAAAAGACGCTTACTGTCTGCTGCTGATTCAACACACTTCCACTGTAGTGTCCGAGTAGATACTGTTATTTTCTCTCGAACCATAATAATATTATTTGATCAGATCGTTGAATCATTTATTTCTCTTGTTTCTCTTGCTATTGAAATACCTTCAATTTTTATTTCTACACACGTCTTTTTTTCGGGGGTCTACAGCCATTATGTGGCATAGGGGTTACATCCCGTACGAAAGTTAATAGTATACCACTTCTGCGAATAGCTCGTAATGCTGCGTCTCTTCCGAGACCGGGACCTTTAATCATAACTTCTGCTCGTTGCATACCTTGATCTACTACTGCACGAATAGCATTTGCCGCTGCCGTTTGAGCAGCAAATGGCGTCCCTCTTCTTGTACCTCGGAAGCCACAAGTACCGGCAGAGGACCAAGAAACCACTCGCCCTCGTACATCTGTAACAGTCACAATGGTATTATTGAAACTTGCTTGAATATGAATAACCCCCTTTGGTATTTTACGTGTACTCTTACGTGAACCAATACGTCCACGTGAACCCTTTTTCGGTATAGCTTTTGCCATATTTTATCATCTCATAAATTTGAGTCAGAGATATATGGATATATCCATTTCATGTCAAAACAGATCCCCCTTCTTATTTGTATATCGGGTCTTTAACGAGTCTGATTATCCTTGTCTTTGTTTATGTCTTGGGTTGGAACAAATTACTATAATTCGTCCCCGACGACGGATTAGTCGACATTTTTCACAAATTTTACGAACAGAAGCTCTTATTTTCATATTTGCCACTCCTTACTTTAATTTTGAATCCACTTCTTCGAAGAAAAGAAGTTTCTTGAAATTTTCGATTTTGAATCGTATTCCTACGAACGAACTAGTGAAGTTGAAAAACACCTAATCTTTCGAATCTTTATTGCGGAGTCGATAAATTATACGACCTCTGCTTGAATCATAACGACTTACTTCAATTTTGACTCTATCTCCTGGCAGTATCCGTATAAAACTACGTCGGATCTTTCCTGAAACATAACCTAGAATCAGATCTTCATTATCTAAACGAACCCGGAACATACCGTTGGGAAGCGATTCAGTAATTAAACCTTCATGAATCCATTTTTGTTCTTTCATTCCAGGTAAAACCCCCTTGAAGTATCAACTTGTGGAGGAAGAACCCTATTAGACAACCCAGCTCTTCTCTTTTCTTTTTCACAAATAAGAAGTTTCATATTCAATTCGGATATTAGAAAGATTACCATATATAACACAAAATTTCTCCGCCTATTCTTTCTAGTCGAGCCTCTCGGTCTGTCATTATACCGCGAGAGGTAGAAAGAATTACAACCCCCATCCCACCTAAAATTCTAGGAATTCTTTGATAGTTAGAATAGATTCGTAGACCCGGCCGACTGATCCGTTTTAAATTTAAAAGATTTCTATAAGTCCTTTTCCTATTCCTTCTATGTCGTAGGGTTAAAACCAAAAAATATTTGTTGTTTTCTCGATGTTTTCTCACGTTTTCGATAAAACCCTCTCGTAAAAGTATTTTAACAATACTTTGGCTGATATTAGTCGATGCTACTCGAACCACGCTTTTTCTATACATATCGGCATTTCGTATAGAGGTTATTATGTCAGCAATAGTATCACTACCCATGATTAATTAAAATTATTGGTGCCTCCAAATTTGGATATAATCAACATGTTTTTCTTTTTTTTTTTTTACGTATTTATTTATGTACGTATTTGTTTATGAATATTAATTTTGAAAGGTATATACGTGAGACAAAATCTACTAAATTAATCTTAATCTATTTCTTTTAAATACCCTACTATAACCATATCGCGGTCTCATTTTATAATACCTCGGGAGCTAATGAAACTATTTTAGTAAAATTGAACTGTCTCAATTCTCGGGCAATCGCACCAAAAACTCGAGTTCCTTTTGGATTTCCTTCTTGATCAATCACAACTGCAGCATTGTCATCATATCGTATTATCATACCGTTGTCACGTTTAAGTTCTTTACAAGTACGGACAATTACAGCTCTGACTACTTCTGATCTTTCTAGAGGCATGTTTGGAACTGCGTCTTTGATCACAGCAACAATAACGTCACCAATATGAGCATATCGACGATTGCTAGCTCCTATGATTCGAATACACATCAATTTTCGAGCCCCGCTGTTATCTGCTACATTCAAATGGGTCTGAGGTTGAATCATATCATTTTTTTATCTGTTTTTTACAATACAAAGGTCGAAGAAAAAAAGAAATATTTTTTGTCAAAAAAAAAAAAAAAAAAGAAACCTGCACCCGCGATTTTTAAGGCCAATTTCTTTTTTATCCCGAAATTATGAATTGAGCTCGTATAGGCATTTTTGACGCTGCTATTGAAATAGCCCTTCTGGCTATATTTTCTGTTACTCCACCCATTTCATAAAGGATTCGACCTGGTTTAACAACAGCTACCCAATATTCGGGAGAGCCTTTACCTGAACCCATACGTGTTTCTGCGGGTCTTACTGTAACCGGTTTATCCGGAAATATACGGACCCATATTTTTCCACCGCGACGTGCATTTCGTGTCATTGCTCGTCGACCTGCTTCTATTTGTCTAGATGTGATCCAAGCGGGTTCAAGTGCCTGAAGAGCGTATTTACCAAAACAAATAGTATTACCTCGAGAAGATATTCCCTTCATTCTTCCTCTATGTTGTTTACGGAATCTGGTTCTTTTGGGGTTATAGTTGATGGTTTGTTTTGAATTCCATCTCTACTACAGAACCGGACGTGAGAGTTTCTTCTCATCCAGCTCCTCGCGAATAAAATCAATTCTAATTAAAGATTTTGAATTCAATTCAGATATAATATAATTTGAATTAAGATATACATGTATTTAAGTAAGTAATATACTGAATCATGGATTTGATTTAATCTAGATCAAATCAAATCTATTATATATAAATTTGTATATCTTGTTTGTATTTGTATAGATAACTAATAACTAAATATATAAAATAACTCTTTTTTCTTATATTTATCTATTTTAGAATGTTAAAACGAATCTTTCTTTTGTTTTATTCTTTATCGTATTGGATTGGATTGACCCAAATTTAGCAATCCAAGAAAATAAAGTTTTCGCGGGCGAATATTTACTCTTTCCATTTCTATTTCCGTTCTATCATTAGTTCATAACTTTTCCGAATAGATGAATTGGTCTCTGGCCGGTTCCGCCATCCCGATCAATGAATCATTCGAATGAATTTTCACTAGAATCTTTTGAATTCACAGGTTCCATCGTTCCCATCGCTTCTTACTTAATGGTTAGGTCTGAATTATACAATGGAGCTATTAGTTCTTGAGTCAATATTCTTAGTCTTTATTGGCTCGAAGCTCTTTATTTTTTGTTCGATGAGCAGATCCGTTTAATGAGGAATCCGTATTGATGCTTTATTACACAGATTTTTTCTGAGATGACTCATAGACCTTACATATTGGAATTATATATCATTAATATACTTTTTCTTTCTTTCTCTCATCCTTCCTTTTATCCATACCCTTTCTTTTTTATTTCGATTGACGACTTAGAAGCAGAATTTTTTAATAAAAAAAAGATTTCAGTTGCTACAACAATATGAACAATATATCATATCTTGACTGGTTCTTTGGATCCAGATAATATGAAGTGATGAGTTGGTTATTACTTCTATAGTTATAGTTATTTGTTTATACTATGGGGCTTATTTTTATACTAAACCTAAAAAAACCAACGAGTCACACACTAAGCATAGCAATTTTATCAAAAGATTAATTGAATTTTTATTAAACCCTATAGAATTATAATTGTTCATTTTTTTTATTGAACAGAAAAGAAAAAGAAGAAACGAATTTATTATTTTTTGTTCCATCGCTGGATAGAATGCAAAATAAAATTAAGGTTTATTATTCCCCGTCTATAAATATCCAAATTTTGATGCCTAATACCCCATAGATTGTTCGAACTGTATAGGAACAATAATCAATTTTAGCTCGAATGGTTTGTAGTGGAACCCTACCCTCTCTGATCCATTCAACACGCGCAATTTCTTTTCCGTCGATACGTCCTGCAATTTGCACTTGAATTCCCTTTGTATCCGCTTGTTCAGTTAATTCTATAGCCTTTTTCATTGCTTTGCGAAAAGAAACTCTATTTTTTAATTGGCCAGCTATAAATTCTGCAAGAATATTAGGGTTTCCATAAGGTTTTTCAATTCGTGTGATAGCAATGTTAAGTTTTCGATTTACAGAATTAATTTCTTTTTGTAAATTCATCTGTAATTCTTCGATTCCTCGGGGTCGACTTTCTATTAATATTTTTGGAAATCCCATATAGATTATGATTTGGATCAGGTCGATTCGTTTTTGAATCTCTATACGTGCAATTCCCTCGACGCCAGAAGA